AACTCCTTACTGGAATCAGTGTTTTTGACTTTCATAATCCAACTGGTGTAACTAGAACACTTTACTTCACTTCGAGTTGCTCTGTCCCGTATCCCTCTGAATAGGCATTCGAGAGACCTGGAATGTCGCCCAAGGGCCTTGTTGTTGACGCAGCGCCCGCTGCCGGTGAGCCAATCCCCTTTCTCGCTTCGGGAGCGCTGCCCGTGTGCGAGTCGGTCAAATCCCTGTTCAATATAAAAATGAAAGAGACTGACCTTCGCCTGGCAAGGCAAATAGAGAATAGGGCCCATGACATACACCTTTATTTTCCACAAAAATCTCTCCTTAAGCGTTGAGGGGACAACTGATTCGTTGTGAGGACCATTAACTGAGATTTTCACTTCTTGTCTTGCAAATGCTGGTAGATCCGTGTTCATTGTTCTTACCGGAGGGAATCAACAATAGTAGCCCAGTCAACCTCCTGTCAAATCAAGACCTTAAAGAAAAAGAGTAATCTATATGGAACAGCGGTAAACTCTCGAGAATTGGTCCGCTAAAGGAATTCCATCTTTTGCTTTGGGCTCAACTCAAAAGTCTAGCTGGAGCAGGTTTGAGCAAGTGTTGAAAGCAGTCTGGAGGTAGTTCCTGTGCCTGTTCCTGTGCCTGAGGGAAGGAAAAGACAGTCAAGTCAAGATGAAGGGGGGAGCTCTAGTCAAGTCAAGTTCTAATCAAAGTCGTAAGTCCTCACCGCGTGAAAATGGAGTGATCGGCAGAAGGAATGAAAGTAGTTGAATAGGAGGAAGTGAGCAAGTGTTGAAAGCTTCAGTCTTCAGTGATCCATTGGAACCGAAGATAACAAGTAGAGTCTGCCCAATAGGTCACCAGGCTTGAAGTAACTTCGTGACTGATGGAGGTGGCCATTCCACGTTTGCTTTGTTCGTGAAGGGAGATCCTAAGCTCTGTGATATGACGTCCCCACCTGGTTGGTCTCATAGTTGTGCGAAAGCGGGACATGTGGACCACCGTTTAAGGGGATAGCTTTTAGTTAGCCGTTGAAGGAGAAGGGGAAGTCAAGAAAAGCTCAAGATCTCATTAGTCAGGACAGAATCCGCTTTCAAGCTTCAGTTAGAAAGGCAATCAATCAATCGAATTCGTCAGTCTGACGAATTCTATACTACCATTTGAAAAGAGCTTATTCATGCCATCTAAAGCTAAGAGTGCTCATTCTACTCTACCTTCTCATGAACCGACCGAAGGAGGGGTTGACTCCGCTGCCGGGCTTTGCTTTGAGGAATGGGAGCTGCTTTTGAATCAGCGTAAGTAGAAGTAGGTCACCCCATATAAGTAATATGGGCAAGTACGCGAGATGTAACCAATAGATTTGTCAACGAAGTCCTTCTTTCAGCAAAATCGAAGCCCCTTAGTGCAGTATGCCGGTTTAATTGGAAGAGAAAGAGGGCATAAATCCTTACAATCTCAGAACCAAGGAGAGAAGGTGGCGAAGGATCCGGATTCACTTTTTTATTTATTTGATTCATACCCGGCTCCAAGCGGAAAGGCTTTTCCTGATTAAGGAAGAAGGCATAACTCTGAACTAAGCCCAAAGGCTAGATCCCATCCCACTTCTTCATGTTTTAAGCACGTTGGCATTTGATTTTAACCAGAAAGAGGGAAACCCAGTACCAGTAAAAGGCTTGCTTCTTTCTTGATGGTTGAACGGAACCAAGCCCAAGGGCAATAGCGGACATTGTTGAATTAGCTGACAGAAGAAGCGAAAGGTATTCTGATTTAAGTTCGCCCAATCCTCGCTCTAAAGGCTAAGCCCTTCTTCTTGAAAAATAGGCATATGGGTGATAAGGAACTTGAAACAGGCATGGACAGAAGTATGCCCCTCCTTTTGATGGTGAATGTCGGAAATCGTCTTCCCGGATCACCTTTGATGGACATTCAAAAGGATCTGCTAGGCTGAGGGACATACATTACAGGAACGCACCGAGAGACTTAGCCGTCGAACGAACCGTTGTCCGAGATTTCAGTTAGGAGACCAAGGACGATAGCATCGAAAGACCGATGTGACTGAACCGAAGCTCCCATTTCTGATCTGGGCAAGGGTTCGAGGGCAGGGAGATGATGCGGGTACTGAAGATGGAGATTCAGGATCTGAGAGATCGGGAAAGGTTGGCTCGTAAGCTGCTGAACTCTCACTCGAGAAGGGCATTCGAAGCGCTTTTAATGCGCATTGATTATTGGCAGTGGGGAAGGAAGTGATCGAGAATAGAAGCCGACAGCCGATTAGCTTACTAATGATTTTCCATCAGTCTGCTCCCCCGAAACTAGAAGACGGTGGTCAGGTCGACGGAAAGAAATCTTGGCACAAGTGAAGAACCAAGGCCTTCATCAGTGCTAACCTATCTGAAGATGAAAGGGAATAATAGAAAGAGTTCTTGATGCAAAATAAAAATATCTTAACCCTGGGCTTGACCCACGAATTGCAGTGCACCACTTAACTCTAAAAAAGCGAGACTGCTCCGGGATCACAACAAAGATCATCCATTTATAGATAGCTGGGTGATGGGTCTGGAAGAGAATATATCGGTTGTTGTAAAAGATGGAGGGGCTTATCATCAATTGAAGGACATTGATACTCGGCGAAGAGTAGTTAACTGGGGCCTATGATGATCAATGAAAGAACGCCTACAGTGATGATTGATCTATCCGCGCTGGCTACGTACGCTCTTTTCTATGCTGCTTAAGGGAGACTTCCTCTTTTAGGCGAACAGCTATTAGTAGTGAAACAAAACAAAAAAATGAAGGAAAAACCAATGCCCTTGATAGGGTCATGCGGAATCGAATAAGCTCTTTTCATTCGGTGTTTCCCTTGGCTTTGCGTGCTGTGCTTAGCGTAGGGCGCTTTCGCTTGCTTCGTAGTACTTCCGGTTTGGAGCCATCGTCGCAGTTTAGGTTGTAGCATGCCTTGGCGAGGTTTTGCTCTTTCTTGGGAGCGTAGTTCCCTCTCCTTGGCGCACAGGTAGTTTCCACCGATCTTTTTACTTGCGCTAGTGCGTATCACTGCCTTCTCGTGCACTCTCGCGCTTGGTGTGAAGCTATTCCCTGCCAATGCTTTCAAGAGGGGAATTGGCAATCTGCTGCTTTAAGCTAAGCGCGCAGTGGAGGCCTGGGCTTTAGCTCACCTTTAGCCAAGCTGCGATAAGTGCGTTCAGTGATTCTTGTACGCTAATAGATGTGATTGCCTGGGTTAAGGTGTTCTCGCTGATTAACCCTGAGGTCGATTAGCGTGACTAGCTTAAGTTGTTGCAATGTGCCCTTCCCTCTCCCTTTGCTTATCTAGCTTTATGTTGACGGTTGCCCCATCCGCTTTTATGCAACGGGTGTCAAACTACCCTTCCTCCAAGATTGAAGTTTCGCTCCAGAAAATGCTCTTTAGGAAAAGCCATTGGAACCGAGTATAATAGCCCCTATATATAAGGACTCAGAGCCTTTTGGAACTTCTTCCCCTCCCCTAGCCTAGAAGAAAGGCTTTCTTCGTCTGCTTGATCTGCTACGGATGCCCATTAAAAAGATTCATTCCCCGGTGGATTGATTTGGCTATTGCTTTTCAGCATCAAGCTTATCTAAGGGCTTTGGAACATTCATTTACTACATTCTCCTCCCACTGGCCATCCTGACAACAGCTGGTTTATGGCACCGGGCTAGCTCATGAAGAAGTCGAATCGGAGTTGTCCAGAATCAGATCTCCTCAGAGCACTATTCACCAGCCTTCCTTCGCCCGGGAATGGTGACAGTTGCTGCCTGCCTTGCGAAGCTTTGAGTCCTTTCCTCTCTAGATCTGACCTCGCCCAAAGGAAGGTGTAGGTAGCATAGCGAGATGCTTCACGCAATTGCGCGAAAGAATACCTAAGCTCAAGCAGCGGATACTACCACATACAGGAGAAGAAGCTCTAGCTCGAGCTATAGCGCTTATTAGGAATTGTCCAATTCAATTAATTCCAGGGCCCTTTTAACTAATTAACTAAGCGGGGAGAGTCACGAAGGGCTATTCTTCGATGGGGTATGATTCCACTTTCACCTTCCCAAAGGGATCAATGGTATACCGAACGAACGGAACTTTATTGCTCAAGTTGAGTTTCGTTAGGGACCGGGTCTACGTCACTTTAGAGGTGGGCTTACTTTCCTTCCCCACCCCCTTAACGACCATAAGCCTTCCCTTTATTGATGCAATGCCCCAAAGGAATTCAATTTCACTTCCAAAGTATGATAAAGCAGACACATCCGCATCAGCATCCGAAGAAACATCCGCAGAAGCATCAGCTGAAGCAGAAGAGGAGAAGTAGGACTTTCTTCCCAGAATCGGCTAAGGAAGAATTCAAGGAAGTCCATTACTGAGAGAAGTGGTGATCTCGTCTGATGGCTAGTCCGCTCCCACTACGCGCCGGAGTGCAGTAGATGAGCACCTTAGCGCGAAAGCTGTTGCTTGTTTCATGACTCTTCATCAGGTTAGCGCTTGACGTGCCTAGAGCGTCAGGTTGTTTCCGCGCTACCCCAACTTCCCAATCGAATGTTCATGAAAACTGCTAGTTGCCTTACTGGATAAGCTACTGAAGCCGTTTGCGAGTGTTTCGTAGTAAGCAGCTCGGCTCGCTACGGCAATAGGACGTGCTAGGTAGTTTGCTTGTTTCGGTCTCGCTCTTTGAACCGTGCCAATTGATGCGCCCTATTACGTAAGGGCATTGGCAACTTCAACGTTGGGCGGATGAGGCGTACTTCAAGTAGCATCATCTGTTTGCTCCTCCGTTTTCTTGCTGGATAGAAGGTCTTATTATCGCTTAGCGCTTGTGCTAAGGTGTGAAACAGATTGACCATAGGGAAAGGAAAAGACATCTTTCCCGAGTTTAGAGGTGAAGGAGATGCAGCAAGAGAGGAAGGAGACCTGGCCAAAGTACCAATTGGAACATATAAAGTAGGCTTCAAATAAAGTAGTTTGCTAACTGGCCGAATAGAAG